ACTCCAGAAGATATTGATCGTAAATAAGAAGACTGTTTACGAAGAAAAAGGAATATATATTCGCATTCATATACATAAAAATTATGTAGGAACCAAAAGAATCTTTTCTTTATTTTTGAAAAGACGTAAATGGATTTTTTTGAAGTAATGAGACTATTCAAATTATGATATTCGTGAAAAATAAATCGCAATAAATGCAAAGAAGGAACATCTTTGATCCAGCATTGAAGGATTTGAACCAAGATTTCCAGATGGATGGGATAGGGTATTAGTAGATCCGACACATAATTTAAATGTGATAATTTATCCTCTAAAAAGGGAAATATTGAATGAATAGATCGTAAATTCTGAGATTTTGGTATTCTTTTTTCTTCAAGGGAGGATACTAATCGCGACGAGAATGAAATTTCCAGAATGACTCCAAAACCTTCTGATACCATTTGAGAATAAAAATGATAAGAAAAAGAATTCTTGTGCAGCGAAAATCCATTTTGGTTAGAATCATTCACCGAAGAAATCAAATATTTCTGTTGATACATTCGAGTAACTAAACGTTTCACAAGTACCAAACTAGATTTATTGTCATAACCGATAATTTCTACAGGTTCATAAAAAATCAAACTATTGAAGCTATGATAATGAGCAAGTGAGTAAATATACTCCTGAAGGAGTAGCGGATATAGGAAGTTTTGTTGCCAAAATCTCTCTTTTTTCAATCTAAATATCCTTGTAATTCTGCTATTTAAATACATTTCTACTTTAACCAAAAAAGAGAGGCATTTCTTGTGTTATGAAATGATACATAGTGCAATATGGTCAGAACGGCGTATGTGTATATGTTGTATATAGTCTATTTTTTCTCTTATAGTAAAATACTCTTTATAAGAAAATAGTAGAACTTCTAACTAGAAGAAATTAGAATATTAGATTAGAATAATAGAATAAGAATCTTATTCTTCTAATTATTCTAAAAGATAATTCTAATAATATAGTCTAGAATAATATAGTCTAGTATTATTATATACTATGTACTGTCTATACTTTTACTTTATAGTTTTTCTATTTTAAAGAATATAAAATAAGATAGACTTTTTTATAGACTTTTTCTACTTTTTAAACTTTTAGACTGTACTGTGATTAAAAATCATAAGAATAATCTAAGAAGTAAAAAATTATAGAATTATAGAAAAGTAAGAACAAAGAAAGAATATATACCCCGGAGACAAAGAGCCCAATCTACAGATCTTTTTCTTTTCCCTTTCTATTTAAATTATCTAATTTGATTTTATTTTACTTGTTAATATAACTAGTAATATAGGAATAATAATAAAAGAAAGAAAATAACAATAAGAAAAAAGGGTAAAAATCTTTTATTTTTGCAACCCAATCACTCTTTTGACTTTGGAAATAATAATTTTTTATCACTATACTTTTTCTTCTACACATCCGTCTACAATCCACAATAAAGAATAATTAGGATTAATAAAAAAAAGAATCAATGGTCTCACAAGAGACCCTTTTCCCACATCAGGCACTAATCTATTTTTAACGTATAATTAGTAATTTGATCGGGTAATCATTCAAATTAAGAAGGGAAGCTCGTTGCTTTTTTGTCTTACTCGAATTGGAGCCATAAGGCTCTATCCATTTATTCACTAGACCCAAAATACTTTACTGAACTTTAAAAATGTTCTAAAAAGAAAAATTCTTGTTCTATTTATATTATGAGTACTAGAATTTTTCTTTTTTTTTCTATTATTCTATTAATATTCTTTTTTTTTTTTATTTTTCTATTCTTTTTACGACATGCTCTTTTTTCCATTCATTACCTTTTTACCTTTCAGGATCAGTCGCGGTCTTATAAACTATACCAATAGTCTAGACGAATTTCTTCATCCAAATGTGTAAAAGATCACAGTCGCAATTAAAAGCCGAGTACTCTACCATTGAGTTAGCAACCCGGATCAATATGAAGTGTAGATATGATCGAAAGAAAAAAATTAAGCAAACTCATCCATTTTACTAAAATGAAGGAAAGAGCCAATAGGGAATGGGGATAAAAAGATCTATTTATATACAATCAAATTATATTGGTTTGATACGCCATTGTCAATATGAATGAACTTTTTAGAAAAAAAAATTCAAGAAATTCTATGGAAATTTGTGTTGGATTAGCACAACATAAAGAATAAAACTTTGAGTGGAAAAAAATAAGGAATAAGAAAAAGGTATAGATAGAAAAATAGCGGCTTTCTTTAATAAAAAAAAGAAAGATACAATACAAATACAAGAAGAAAGATTACCCCCCTTGTTGGGGGGTTCCACAAAAATAAGAAAAAGAAGAATAAAATAAGTATGAATAGAACAAGAAAAAAAGAAACTTTGAATAAAGAATTAAACAAAGATAGGTACTCTTTATCCTATACTTTTTTCTTCATGATTCTTGTTTTTCTTTTCTTTTTTTATCAAAAGAAATTCGAAATTCTTTAAAAAATTCTGTCTTGCTTAAAATATCATAAACAGTTTCTGTGGGTTGAGCACCTTTTTCAAGGAAATATAAGATAGCAGGAACATTTGAATAAGTTTGATTCTTTATCGGATCATAAAAACCCACTTTTCGAAGATCTCTTCCTTCTCTTCGGGATCGAACATCAATTGCAACGATTCGATAGATGGCTCATTGGGATAGATGTAGATAAAAGATGCCCCCCTAGAAACGTATAGGAAGTTTTCTCCTCATACGGCTCAAGAAAAAATGATTCTAATTTCTAGAATTTCTATTTCTATCTATATAGTATCTATATAGATAGAAATAGAAAGAGAAAGGGATCTATAAAGAATTAGACTGAAATTTGAGCCTTTTTTTTTTCCTTCTTTACAGAAAAATAAATTTCATTTATACTCCTAACTCAAGTTGGGTATTTTTAAAAGAGTTCAAAAGGAAATCCTTAAAATTTCTTGAGCTGTCTCTAACCTCTTTTTTTGTCTATTTTCAGATCTATTTTTTTTTACTCATTCTGATCCAATTGTTGAGACAAGTTAAAAAAGTGTTTCCTTGTTCCGGAATTTGTTGTCTTTTCTTTGTGCTTTTTTAAATCATTAGGTTTAGACATTACTTCGGTGATCTTTACTCCTTTTCAAAAAGGCAGCAACATACCTTTTGTTTTTTCTATGGAAAAGGGAAAAATCATTTTATTCCTTTGTGATACACTCTTGATCAAAACAGTTTTAAAATTTCGACAAATTTGGTTTTTTTTTCATTTCAAACTTGTTCAATTTTGAACCTCTCCATTTATCTATAATTTAGATATTGATGATATTTTTACAAAGTTGATCTAACTTATTGATTGTCACTAACCCTAGATTATTACCCCGATAAAAGAATCAATTCTTTTTGCTCGAGCTCCATCATATGCTATACCTTTTATATACCATTAGTATCTTTATTTAGCAACCCAAGACAAATTCAATCAGGTTCCTAGCAGAACAAATCATGTCGAGACAAGAGCATCTTTATTCGTATAGAAGATGGTGGATATCAGAATCCACAGCCAATCATGTCCTTCAAGTCGCACGTTGCTTTCTACCACATCGTTTCAAACGAAGTTTTACCATAACATCCCTATAATTTTCTTTTAATTTGGAACCATATGCAATTGATTCAATATGGAATCATGAATAGTCATTGGCTGAACCGATACATAAGAATCTACACTTATAGACTTATAGATTAAGTCTATACCCAGAAAGGATTTCACTTAAAATTACCTCCATATTTTCTCATATGAATAATATCACATAAAAAAACAAATCAGTTTTAAGCAAACTTATTTACATCTTCAACAAATCTTTCAGGATTGTCCATCAGAAATTCTTTTTCTTAAAAGAAAAAAGATTATAAACCTAAAAAAATTCTTTTGCTTTACTTTCATTCAGATGAAAAAGAAATCCCCATGAATGGATAAAAGTTTTTATTTAACTAAATATTTCAATGAAATATTCATAAATATTCAATTATAGTCAATTAGAGAATAATAAGATATTCTCAATAAGAAAAATATACAAAAAAATATACAAATAGACAATATATATTCTTATGTAATAATTATGTATTTATGTATGAATATATTCTAATCTAAATATATCCTAATATATTCATATTTTCTCATTTTTTCTTTATATTTATGAAATATAATTTTATGATTTGAATATTATGATTTACTTTTTTTTTTACCATCTCCAATTGAATCTGATTTTCATTTAATTTAAAACAGAGAGATAGTTTGAAAATAGAGTTTCTTTGTTTTCATTATTATCAAAGTATAAAAAGTCTCGTGTAAGGTAAGATCAAAGATAAAATCAGAATCCGAGGATTCTGATCTTTTCGCATCCATCTCCATCATAAAAAAAAAAAACAAAGAATTGTTGAATTCAATTTTCAATTTCAATCAAAAATAATTTTTCGTTTCTGATGCGAACGATCTGGGACGGAAGGATTCGAACCTCCGAGTAACGGGACCAAAACCCGTTGCCTTACCGCTTGGCCACGCCCCATTTCTTTTTGGTCTAAGAAAAACTAAGATAAATATTTGTTATTCGTCAATAACCAACCTAAATAAATATAGGACATGTTGCCGCTAGGATTCAACATAATAGATATAGAATCAAAAAGATTAATTGATCATTACTTAGAATTCAATTAAGATATTCTATGAAAATAGAATTCCTTGTATTCTTATTTGATTGGATAATGTAAGGAAGGATTCTTGATTGGGGAGAAGTCAAAGAAAAATAAGAATTTCTTTCTTTTATCTGCCTTTTTTATTTTCAAATTTCCCTCAGAAAAACAACTCAATCCAATCTGATAATTTATTCTTCAATTTAATTTGAATCTTTAACTTTAAGAACAAGAAAAGAATATTTGTTATGCTTAATATCTTTTGTTTAATTTGTATCTGTCTTAATTCTACCCTTTATTTGAGTAGTTTTTTCTTTGCCAAATTGCCCGAGGCTTATGCCTTTTTCAATCCAATCATAGACGTTATGCCAATTATCCCTGTACTCTTTTTTCTCTTAGCCTTTGTTTGGCAAGCTGCTGTAAGTTTCCGATAAAAATTGAATCTCTAATCTCTATTCAATTCATAATTTATTTGATAAAAAAAAAAGATGAGATTTTATTCTGAAAATCAATAAGATCATAAATAAGATTCAGATAAGTCTGGACATTAGGAACCCTCGATTCAAAAAGTTTGGTATTTTCTATTGAAATTCAATTTGAATATTGAATAAGGTAAGGAGGCGATGATCTTTATCTTTTCTTTACTTTATCTTTTCTTTAAAAAGCTAACCTGCTTATTTCTTTTGTTCTAACCTTTCCTTTATAAGATCCCATACCCCATAAAATTACTTAATTATAGAAATTATAGATATGAATATGGCAATAAATTTTTGGTAACGAAAAAATACGAATCTTATTACATTAGAAAAAAATTCATAAAAATAAATTTCAAAAAAACTTCTTTTTTTTTTTCATCTTTAGAGCGATAGTATGTGTCGTAAAATAGGTGATCTATTTCCTTAAAAAAAATGATCTTATCTTATCTTGGAGATTTGTAATGCTTACTCTTAAACTATTCGTTTACACAGTAGTAATATTCTTTGTTTCTCTATTCATCTTCGGATTCTTATCTAATGATCCCGGGCGTAATCCTGGACGTGAAGAATAAAAAAGAAATGAGATTCTATTTATAAAATTTTGATTGATCAGGGGAGTCGGAGAGAGAGGGATTCGAACCCTCGGTACGAAAAATTCATACAACGGATTAGCAATCCGACGCTTTAGTCCACTCAGCCATCTCTCCCCATTCAAAATTGCAAATTTATCATGTAATTTAACACATGAAGTCAAGATTGATAACAATTTTGATTTTACTTCAATAATTCAAAAAAAAATTTCTCGAATAGAAAGAATGCCTTACTTCTTTTATTTTGTACAAAACAAAAACTTCATTTCCCCGGCCTGGTTAAGTATAAGTACTGGCCGGGCCAGTACTTCTTTTGTTCCGACAAATAAAAATTTTTATTGAAACGAGAAGAATAATTTTCATTGCCATTCCTAATTATTAGAAATTAGATAAGATTCTAATAGATAGATTATCTTAGAAATTATTGAAACTATTCTTTATATCTAACTATATCTAAATTAATAATTAATAGAATTTATATATTCTATATATTCTATTTTCATTTTATAATTTTATATTATTATAATTTTATATTATTTTATATTAATTATTTTATATTATATATATATATTTTTTTATATATTTTTATATATTTTAATTTTATTTTATATATATATTTTATATATATTTAAAATTTACTAATTTAATCTTAGAGATTCTATTTCTATTCTCAGTATATTTAGTATATTCTAGTAAATTAGAGTCTAAATTTAGAATATTGAATCTTTATAGTAAAAAATAGTAAAAGTGTTCTAGTACTCTTACTAGTACTAGTAAGAGTCTTTATAGTATTATAGTATATAGTAATATAGTACTAAAGTGCTAAGATTTTTCGTGTTTATTTTTTTTTTTTTAATACTTCTTTCTTCTTAATATTAAGACTTCTTAAGGGAATTCTTAAGATGAATATAATACTGAACTTCAAATTTCATTTAGAATGAAATTGGTTTTCCATTAATGAATTTTCTAATTTTATAAATTTTCTATTTAAGAATAAAAAAATAGATCTGATAAGAGAAAGAATATCAAAAAAAAACACACATATTTTTAAAATGATACTATAAATCATTTACTTGTTCAAAACAAAGGACAAGTTTGAAAGTTTGAGGCCCAATTTAACCAAATTCAGAAAATCTAATGGTTCAAATGAAGAGAGGTTTAAAAAATAAAAGACTTATAACTTTAGTACACTATTGAAATTTGACTAAACTTTTTGCTATTTACCTATTCTTTTTTTTTTAAGTTTTCCCACGGTGGAACAAAATACGTGTTAATGCTGAAATTTTCATGATTCTGATGCTATCTTGACTACATATAATTACTTTGTTGGACAAAAGGCCCATTTATATCCAATAATGAATATGTAGCGGGTATAGTTTAGTGGTAAAAGTGTGATTCGTTCTATTAACAACTTCAATAGTTAAGGGGTCTTTCCTTTTTTTTTTCATATTTCATATTCCGATCAAAAACTTTATTTCTTAAAAAGATTTAATACTTTATCCCTCAATAGCACATTTGAGGAAAAAATATACATTATCACGATTTCTATCCAAAAGACAATTAGAATTTTAATAAAAAAATTGTATTATGGAGTCGAGAAGCATAATTTTTTTTGATTGGTTCAATTCTTCCAATTAAATAAGTATGAATAAAAGATCTATGGATAATAGTACAAAACTTTCAATCGTAACTAAATCTTCAAATTTTTCGCTTAAAAAGGGGAGATTGAAGCCAAAATAGCTATAAAATGATGGTT